CCAAATCATGATCTTCACCAACTTGGATTTGGTTCTCTCGCGAAAATCGCGAGTTGCAGAGATGAGAACCATGAAAAGCAAGATCCCGAATAAGAAAACAGAAACCGAGGAAACCACAAGAGTGAAGACTAGTAGAGTCTCGTCTTTTGTCATTCTTTGCTCCTTTTTCACTCAATGATTCATTCGAATTTCCCGACCAAAAATTCTATATGTCTATTCTATGATATTTCTATATATATAGAATATGATATCTAATATGACACCCGATTTGTCAAAGGGATTGGATTGGTGACTTACCCATTCAGTGACTTTGGCACTGGACGTTCCAAAAACGGGTACTATCGGATCGGGTGAATTAGAGAATAGACAGAGATCCGTTGGCATTTCAGCCTTTCTTCTCCTTTCAGGGCCTATCCGAAAGAGAATCCAGTACCTCTTGGTCCTGAATATCAGAATAGGACGAACGAACCGGCCTCCGCGGATATCTTTGCTTCGGAACAAAACCCTGCAATCAAATAGATTGTCCCAAGGGCGCCATATTCTAGGAGCCCAAGTTATGCTATTGAAAATTCGTTCCTCTAGCAGTTCCGGTTTGACCATTCCGTTCCCTTTTTCAAACTCCACTTCTTTTCATATAGCAATCCCTGATCAAAGAGAGAACAATATCCATTTCAAAACATTTCTAACGGATTCCTTGGTTCGGACCGACGAAGTAATGGCACTCAATTATTATCAACCTGACTGCAATCTTTTTCTGTCGGTAAGGATTGCACCAGAGCACCTTCTACTTCTAATAGGCCATGAACTATAGATAGAGAAGAATCATTCTGAGCGAGTCCATAAGAAGCGACCCACTTTTTTTCATCGGTTCCGGGGGAAGACCAAAGATCTTGCGCGACCGGTCCGCCAGAAAAACTCAAAAGAGAAAGAAGTCTCGTTAATCTCTTCATGCTCGTTCCAAGTTCGAAGTACCCTTTGGCCAAAGAAAAACCCGCTTCCTGACACGATTGCCTCTTTATATAGATAGATTCTATGGGGTTATTACTTAGAAGTCTATTTTGTACAAGAGCCCCTCCTATCTGATAGAAAAGGGTCCCATGATCCCGAGCCGGTCTTACCTTGGCTCGCAAACCCCAAGTTTGTCTATGAAGAGCTAATCTAATTGTATTAGTTTCTATAATGGATTTCTTATGTGGAATACTAATGGATAGGGCCTCGTTGCTAAGTGCTACAAGATCTAGTGCACTGGAACTCGTGGTTATGGACCCGAATCCTTTAGTATGGAACATTGTCTTTTCCAAGTAAAAACCCCTAGTATATGAAAGAATGAAAAGGTGCTTTCGTTCTTGTGGAATAAGAAGCCCTCGTACCTTAATGAAAGGAAAATAGGAATTTTTCGTTAGGTATTTGACCAAATAGGATCGTCCAGTTCCTATAGAACCTATCACTAAAATACCCGATAGGGCTAAGCGGAACGAAAAGGGTTTTCCATGAGATGGTAAATGAAAACGATTAGCCCCACACGAGGTTTGGGAATAAGTGATTGTCTGATAATGAGCAAGGAATATACGTCTTTCTGCTAAAGAGGATCTATTAAACTCATAATTCATTAGATCCTTGTTATCAATGTCAACTAGGTATCATAAGTAAATGGATCCCGGTTGTTCAATCCTTTGATAACCAAGGTCATTCTTTGCTAAAGAGAAATGATCACTATGAGTCAGACTCAATAGAATTGGATCCATTCCAAATAGCGAGAATTAGGATTCTTGATCCCTCTCAATCTCTCTTTCAATTCGAGGATCCAGAGAGGTGTTTTCATAGTCATCTCCGAATATTTGCCATCTCCGAATATTTTCGATTTCATTTTTCTATGATATGTCTTTCTATATGAAAATTGGTTATTTACGATGTACGATGATCCCTGTTAAGCATCCATGGCTGAATGGTTAAAGCGCCCAACTCATAATTGGTAAATTTGCGGGTTCAATTCCTGCTGGATGCACGCGAACGGGAACGTTCCATAAGTCTATTGGAACTGGCTCTCTATCCATGGAATCTCATCCATCATCCATACATAACGAATTGGTATGGTATATTCATACCATAACATAAGAACAATAAGAACTCGAATTCTTATCGATACTGGAACTCAGAGCATAGGAGGGAAAGTCGATTTATGGATGGAATCAAATACGCAGTATTTACAGAAAAAAGTCTTCGTTTATTGGGAAAGAATCAATATACTTTTAATGTCGAATCGGGATTCACTAAGACAGAAATAAAGCATTGGGTCGAACTCTTCTTTGGTGTTAAGGTAGTAGCTGTGAATAGCCATCGACTACCCAGAAAGGGTAGAAGAATGGGACCTATTCTGGGACATACAATGCATTACAGACGTATGATCATTACCCTTCAACCGGGTTATTCTATTCCACTTCTAGATAGAGAAAAAAACTAAAGGAGAATACTTAATAATACGGCGAAACATTTATACAAAACACCTATCCCGAGCACACGCAAGGGAACCGTAGACAGGCAAGTGAAATCCAATCCACGAAATAATTTGATCCATGGACGGCACCGTTGTGGTAAAGGTCGTAATTCCAGAGGAATCATTACCGCAAGGCATAGAGGGGGAGGTCATAAGCGCCTATACCGTAAAATCGATTTTCGACGGAATCAAAAAGACATATCTGGTAGAATCGTAACCATAGAATACGACCCTAATCGAAATGCATACATTTGTCTCATACACTATGGGGATGGTGAGAAGAGATATATTTTACATCCCAGAGGGGCTATAATTGGAGATACTATTGTTTCTGGTACAAAAGTTCCTATATCAATGGGAAATGCCCTACCTTTGAGTGCGGTTTGAACTATTGATTTACGTAATTGGAAGTAACCAATTAGGTTTACGACGAAACCTAGAAATCGATCACTGATCCAATTTGACTACCTCTACGGGATAGACCTCAACAGAAAACTGTTGAGTAACGGCAGCAAGTGATTGAGTTCAGTAGTTCCTCATAGAAAATTATTGACTCTAGAGATATGGTAATATGGAGAAGACAAAATTGTTTGAAGCACGCACAGAACCGGAAGCGCCCCTTGTTTCAAAGAGAGGAGGACGGGTTATTCACATTTAATTTGATGGTCAGAGGCGAATTGAAAGCTAAGCAGTGGTAATTAAGACCCCCCGGGGAAAATAGGGATGTCTCCTACGTTACCCATAATATGTGGAAGTATCGACGTAATTTCATAGAGTCATTCGATCTGAATGCTACATGAAGAACATAAGCCAGATGACGGAACGCGGAGACCTAGGATGTAGAAGATCATAACATGAGCGATTCGGCAGATTTGGATTCCTTTCCTATATATCCACTCATGTGGTACTTCATCATACGATTCATATAAGATCCATCTGTCTAGAGATCGTCATATACATCTAGAAAGCTGTATGCTTTGGAAGAAGCTTGTACAGTTTGGGAAGGGGTTTTTTGAGAGAAAAGAAGAATCTACTTCAACCGATATGCCCTTAGGCACGGCCATACATAACATAGAAATCACACGTGGAAGGGGTGGGCAATTAGCTAGAGCAGCAGGTGCTGTAGCGAAACTGATTGCAAAAGAGGGTAAATCGGCCACTTTAAGATTACCATCTGGGGAGGTCCGTTTGGTATCCCAAAATTGCTTAGCAACAGTCGGACAAGTGGGTAATGTTGGGGTGAACCAAAAAAGTTTGGGTAGAGCCGGATCTAAGTGTTGGCTAGGTAAACGCCCCGTAGTAAGAGGGGTAGTTATGAACCCTGTGGACCACCCCCATGGGGGCGGTGAAGGGAAAGCCCCCATTGGTAGAAAAAAACCCACAACCCCTTGGGGTTATCCTGCGCTTGGAAGAAGAACTAGGAAAAGGAAAAAATATAGTGATAGTTTTATTCTTCGTCGCCGTAAGTAAATACGTAACTAGGAATATGGAAAATTGCATTTTTGGAATTTGCAATAATGCGATGGGCGAACGACGGGAATTGAACCCGCGCATGGTGGATTCACAATCCACTGCCTTGATCCACTTGGCTACATCCGCCCCTTATCCAGCTAAAGGATTTTTCTCTTTGTTCCATTCATCATTATTCTATTTATTCTGACCTCCATACTTCGATCGAGATATTGGACATAGAATGCCACTCTTTAAAATGGAAAAAGGAGTAATCAGCTGTGACACGAAAAAAAACGAATCCTTTTGTAGCTCATCATTTATTGGCAAAAATCGAAAAGGTCAATATGAAGGAGGAGAAAGAAACAATAGTAACGTGGTCCCGGGCATCTAGCATTCTACCCGCAATGGTTGGCCATACAATCGCGATTCATAATGGAAAGGAACATATACCTATTTACATAACAAATCCTATGGTAGGTCGCAAATTGGGGGAATTCGTGCCTACTCGGCATTTCACGAGTTATGAAAGTGCAAGAAAAGATACTAAATCTCGTCGTTAACTGAATTCAGAATAGAAAGATTCAAAATAAAAAAAAAACAAACAAACAAAGGGGAATAACCTTATTTATGACAAGTTTCAAACTGGTAAAGTATACCCCTAGAATAAAGAAGAAGAAGAGTGGGCTAAGGAAACTCGCAAGGAAAGTTCCAACCGATCGTCTACTTAAGTTCGAACGGGTTTTCAAAGCACAAAAACGCATCCATATGTCTGTTTTCAAAGCACAAAGAGTTCTTGATGAGATTCGCTGGCGTTACTACGAAGAAACTGTTATGATACTGAACCTCATGCCTTATCAAGCATCTTATCCCATCCTAAAGTTGGTTTATTCGGCAGCAGCAAATGCTACTCATTATAGGGATTTCGACAAAGCGAATTTATTCATCACTAAAGCCGAAGTCAGTAGGAGTACTATTATGAAAAAATTCAGACCTCGAGCTCGAGGACGTAGTTCTCCCATAAAAAAAACCATGTGTCATATAACAATTGTACTAAATATAGTAAAGAAATCTAAATAATCTTTAGATCCATCTAAGATTTCGATTCCCAGTAAAAAAAAAATAGAATAGAAAAATATGGGACAAAAAATAAATCCACTCGGTTTCAGACTTGGTACAACCCAAAATCACCATTCCTTTTGGTTCGCACAACCAAAAAATTATTCTGAAGGTCTACAGGAAGATAAAAAAATACGGAATTGTATCAAGAACTATATACAAAAGAATAGGAAAAAAGGCTCGAATAGAAAAATAGAATCAGACTCAAGTTCCGAAGTAATTACACATAATAGAAAAATGGACTCAGGCTCAAGTTCCGAAGTAATTACACATATAGAAATTCAAAAAGAAATCGATACGATCCACGTCATAATCCATATTGGATTCCCCAATTTATTAAAGAAAAAAGGAGCAATCGAAGAATTAGAGAAAGATCTACAAAAGGAAGTTAATTCTGTAAACCAGAGACTTAATATTGCTATTGAAAAAGTTAAAGAACCTTATAGACAACCTAACATTCTTGCAGAATATATAGCTTTCCAATTAAAAAATAGAGTTTCATTCCGAAAGGCAATGAAAAAAGCCATTGAATTAACTAAAAAAGCAGATATAAGGGGAGTAAAAGTCAAAATTGCAGGTCGTCTCGCAGGGAAAGAAATTGCACGTGCCGAATGCATCAAAAAGGGTAGACTTCCCCTCCAAACAATTCGCGCTAAAATTGATTATTGCTGCTATCCAATTCGAACTATCTATGGAGTATTAGGTGTAAAAATTTGGATATTCGTAGACGAAGAATAACTAGCCTTGTCTTCCCATTCTGTTCAGTGATAGAATAAAAAATGACAAGAGCCTTATTTTTCCTGAAATCCCTGAAAAAGAAGAAGAAATTCTACCTCTTTCTATAAGATTTAATGAAAATTGATAAATCTTTTAATATAATTGCTATGCTTAGTGTGTGACTCGTTAGTTTTTTCTTTAGAGTCGAAAATGGAGATTCAAAAAAATTGACTGAACCCTACTATAAATAGAAAAAGAAAAAAACTTAGTAATTATAGAAAATTAACTAATAACCAACCTATTGCTTCGTATTGTCGAGATCCTAACTAAGAAACAGTCACTATATGATACATCTATCATAAATGAGTAGATCTATCATATAGTTGTAGCAACTGCAATTTTTTCTCTAAAAAAGAAAATGGATTCTAGGTTGTGAAGCAAAACTAAAGGGATGTGGATAAAAGGAGGGATGATAGAAGGAAAGAATAGGAATAAGAAAGATATAGGATTCCAATATGTATGGTCTATGAGTTACATCATAAAAGGCAATGTGATAAAGCATCAATATAATAAAAATAACAGAGAATTCGAAATCGTAACTTGAAACAAGAAATACAAATTTAAAACAATAATAAAGAGCGGCCCGGGTTAATAAAACTGAGAAAATTGACTCGGAAAGAAATTTTTTGGAAGCTCCATTGTGGGATTCAGACCTAACCATTAAAGGAGAAGTAGTGGGAACGACAGAACCTATGACTGCATAGGATTTTATTGAAAAGAATCCTAATACTTCATTGGGTGGGATGGCGGAACAAACCAAAAAAATTGCCTTATTTGGTAAGGTTATAATATAAATTAACAAATAAGACAGGAAAGAGTAAATATTCGCCCGCGAAATATTTATTGAATTAGAATACTTTACCGCGATTCAATAAGAGTAAAAATAAGGAGATTTTTTGTTAAGAAAGATTACATTATCCATAAATATAGAATATAGATAAATAGACACACACATCTAGATATATTCTAGATCTTCTTTCTTGACTATATATTTATCTATTTTAACAAATTCAATATTCAATATTAAAAAAACCCTAACTTTTTCTATTATCTATTAATGTGCATCTATCCATAATATTTTGGAATATTATGGAATTAGAGAAATTTGCACGCTTTCTCATTTCATTCGCGAGGAGCTGGATGAGAAGAAACTCTCATGTCCAGTTTTGCAGTAGAGATGGAACTAAGAAAGAACCATCGACTATAACCCCAAAAGAACCAGATTTCGTAAACAACATAGAGGAAGAATGAAGGGAAAATCCTGCCGAGGCAATCGTATTTGTTTTGGTAGATATGCTCTTCAAGCACTTGAACCCGCTTGGATCACGTCGAGACAGATAGAAGCAGGACGAAGAGCAATGACACGATATGCACGTCGTGGTGGAAAACTATGGGTACGTATATTTCCCGACAAACCGGTTACACTAAGACCCACGGAAACACGTATGGGCTCAGGAAAGGGATCCCCCGAATATTGGGTAGCCGTTGTTAAACCAGGTCGAATACTTTATGAAATGGGCGGAGTATCCGAAACTGTAGCTAGAGCAGCTATCTCCATAGCTGCCAGTAAAATGCCCATACGAAGTCAATTTCTTCGATTAGAGATAGAGATATAGAACCCAAAAAAAGGAGTATTGAAGATAAAAAAACCAGGTTTTTCTTTCTGGAAAGACAATATTTCTTTCATCCTTTTGCATTGAAATAACAAATTGAAATAAAAATAATATGATTCAACCTCAGACCCTTTTAAATGTAGCAGATAACAGTGGAGCTCGAAAATTGATGTGTATTCGAGTCATAGGAGCTGCTAGTAATCAGCGATATGCTCGTATTGGTGATGTTATTGTTGCTGTAATCAAAGACGCAGTGCCCCAAATGCCTCTAGAAAGATCCGAAGTAATTCGAGCTGTAATTGTACGTACATGTAAAGAGTTCAAATGCGAAGACGGTATAATAATACGCTATGATGACAATGCAGCGGTTATCATTGATCAAAAAGGAAATCCAAAAGGAACTCGAGTTTTTGGCGCGATCGCCGAGGAATTGAGAGAGTTGAATTTTACTAAAATAGTTTCATTAGCTCCTGAAGTATTATAAATACTAGTAGGCAAGATATAGATCAAAGAAAAAATTAGTAGATTGTGTTTCACGTATATGCTTTAAAATCCAAAATAAAAAAAAAAAGAAAACATGTTGATTATAGAAAAATTAGGAGGAACCTAGAATTAGAGTCTTATGGGCAAGGACACTATTGCTGATTTACTAACCTCTATAAGAAACGCGGACATGAATAAAAAAGGAACAGTTCGAGTAGTATCTACAAATATTACCGAAAACATTGTTAAAATACTTCTACGAGAGGGTTTTATTGAAAGTGTTCGGAAACATCAGGAAAGTAACAGATATTTCTTGGTTTCAACTTTGCGACATCAAAAGAGAAAGACTAGAAAAGGAATATATAGAACTAGAACCTTTTTAAAGCGTATCAGCCGACCCGGCTTACGAATTTATGCCAACTATCAAGGAATTCCTAAAGTTTTGGGCGGAATGGGAATTGCTATTCTTTCTACTTCTCGAGGTATAATGACAGATCGAGAAGCTCGACTAAACAGAATTGGGGGAGAAGTCTTATGTTATATATGGTAATCGCCCCTCCTATAGTACCCGAATTCTATCTCGAACTTCCTATTTTTCAAATAAAAATACAACGTTTTTTTTTATTTGAAAATCAAAATAGAAAAATAGGAGAAAAAAAAATATGACAGAAAAAAAAAATAGGAGAGAAAAAAAAAACCCGAGAGAAGCAAAAGTCACTTTCGAAGGTTTAGTTACGGAAGCCCTACCCAACGGAATGTTCCGCGTTCGCCTAGAGAATGACACCATCATTCTGGGCTATATTTCAGGAAAGATCCGGTCTAGTTCTATACGAATACTGATGGGGGATAGGGTCAAAATTGAAGTAAGTCGTTATGATTCAAGCAAGGGACGTATAATTTATAGACTTCCCCATAAGGATTCGAAGCGTACCGAAGACTCGAAGGATACCGAAGATTTGAAGGATACCGAAGATTTGAAGGATACCAAAGATTCAAAGAATTAGGTTTTTCTTTTTTTTTCTAGGGTAATAAATTCAAAGTTCCAAAATTCAAGCGAAGAGACTTATTTTTTCCAAAGATTAGATTCATAGTTTAAGAAAGGAATACGGAAATATGAAAATAAGAGCTTCTGTTCGTAAAATTTGTACAAAATGTCGACTGATTCGTAGGCGTGGACGAATTAGAGTCATTTGTTCCAACCCGAAGCATAAACAAAGACAGGGGTAATCTTTCGAAAAAGAACTTTACTTTCTAAAAAGTAAAAAAAGTACCCGCGGAAATGTCCAAATTCCAAATAAAATAATTAAAGTAAAGGATATATTTTACCCTGAAACGGATATCTTTGTATCTTTTTTTCTTTTTGTTATTTCTAACTCATATTTATGAGATAATAAAATATGACAAAAGCTATACCAAAAATTGGTTCACGTAGGAAAGTGCGTATTGGTTTGCGTAGGAATGCGCGTTTTAGTTTACGGAAGAGTGCACGTAGAATAACAAAAGGAGTTATTCATGTTCAAGCTAGTTTCAACAATACCATTATAACTGTTACAGACCCGCAGGGTCGGGTGGTTTTCTGGTCCTCCGCGGGTACTTGTGGATTCAAAAGCTCAAGAAAAGCATCACCCTATGCTGGTCAAAGAACAGCAGTAGATGCTATTCGTACAGTGGGTTTGCAACGAGCAGAAGTTATGGTAAAGGGTGCTGGTAGTGGAAGAGATGCCGCATTACGAGCCATTGCTAAAAGTGGTGTACGATTAAGTTGTATACGCGATGTAACACCTATGCCGCATAATGGATGTCGACCTCCTAAAAAAAGACGTCTGTAAAAGAATTAAACCGCTTTCAAGAGAAATAAACGATTCAATGATCAAATAATAATACTAGTCTATTATGGTTCGAGAGGAGGTAGCAGGATCCACTCAAACACTACAGTGGAAGTGTGTTGAATCAAGAGTAGATAGTAAGCGTCTTTATTATGGTCGTTTCATTTTGTCCCCGCTTAGAAAAGGTCAAGCGGATACCGTCGGTATTGCCTTGCGAAGAGCTTTACTTGGAGAAATAGAAGGAACATGTATCACACGTGCAAAATTTGGGAGCGTGCCACACGAATATTCTACAATAGCAGGTATTGAAGAATCCGTACAAGAAATTTTACTAAATTTGAAAGAAATTGTATTGAGAAGTAATCTCTATGGAGTTAGAGACGCATCAATTTGTGTCAAAGGTCCTAGATACATAACTGCTCAAGATATCATCTTACCCCCTTCCGTAGAGATCGTTGATATGGCACAACCTATAGCTAACTTGACAGAGCCCATTGATTTCTGTATTGAGTTACAGATCAAGAGAGATCGCGGATATCACACGGAACTCAGAAAGAACTCTCAAGATGGAAGTTATCCCATAGATGCTGTATCCATGCCTGTTCGAAATGTGAATTATAGTATTTTTTATTGTGGGAATGGAAATGAAAAACACGAGATACTTTTTCTAGAAATATGGACGAATGGAAGTTTAACCCCTAAGGAAGCGCTTTATGAGGCTTCTCGTAATTTGATTGATTTATTTCTTCCTTTTCTACACGCGGAGGAAGAGGGCACTAGTTTCGAAGAAAATAAAAACAGGTTTACTCCACCCCTTTTAACCTTTCAAAAAAAATTAACTAATCTAAAGAAAAACAAAAAAGGAATTCCATTGAATTGTATTTTTATTGATCAATTAGAATTGCCTTCTAGAACGTATAATTGTCTCAAAAGGGCCAATATACATACACTATTGGACCTTTTGAGTAAGACTGAAGAAGATCTTATGAGAATTGACAGTTTTCGTATGGAAGATGGAAAACAGATATGGGACACTCTAGAGAAGCATCTCCCAATTGATTTACCTAAGAATAAGTTCTCGTTTTAAATCCATTGCAATTTTTTCCTCTTCTTCCTTTTCGAGTTAGAATAAAAAAAAAGAAAACAATTTTGCATCTTTGGCACAATCTATATTTTCGCGAAATGGATCATAATAAAATGGATTTTAGGTATCTAGGGAAGATTCACTTGGAAGTAACTATTTCCTAGATACCTATGCACGGTACTTCACGGTTGAATGAATCAACCTGAAAAATCCCTAAAAAAGACCTAAAGTTAAGGATTTTTCAATGGGTAATGTTGCTCCAATACCTAACCAAAGAGCTACCGCAGTACCGATTAAAAAGACTGTCGTAGCTACTGGGCGACGAAATGGATTTTGGAATTTATTGACATTCTCTAGAAAGGGTACTGTCAATAAGCCCGTTGGCACAGAAACCATTAAGAGAACGCCCAATAACTTATTGGGTACTGTACGGAGTATTTGAAACACGGGAAAGAAGTACCACTCGGGTAATATTTCCAGAGGAGTTGCAAACGGATCCGCCGGTTCACCAATCATTGACGGCTCAAGAACTGCTAAACCTACATTACATGCAATAGTACCTAGAATTACTACTGGAAAAATATATAAAAGATCGTTGGGCCACGCGGGTTCCCCGTAATAATTATGTCCCATCCCTTTAGCTAATTTTGCTCTTAATACAGGATCATTTAAGTCAGGTTTCTTTGTTATTGGGATAGGTGAATTCTTTAGGATCCATCCCCCAAAGGAACCGGACATGAGAATTTTTCATCATCCGGCTCGAGCAAGAATGAAAGAAAAAAGACCGTGGAAGATCCATAATAGAATAAGGTATATAATGACTCAATGACTCTAGGTAAGAAAAGCTTTATCAGATTCTCTTTTCCGAAGTTGCACCTACAACTACTCATTGAAAAGAATCCTATTCTTATGGGTAAATGCTCAATATCCAAGTGGGCTTGCAAATTTGATCATGATCAATTGCTTTGTGGATTGTCTCATGTCTCTTGATTAGTTGGTGTTTATCCCCTCAATATCGCAAATTTCTTACGTCCAAACAAAGTATTTACTTGTTACTAATAAAAAATCCAAAAGTCTAGCCTACGTTCTTCCTTAGATACCTTCTTTTACTCCGATAGTATTGCGGATCGCAATCGATGCAAAGAAAATGAATGCATTTCCATACTATAATAAAAAAGTAAGTGTAATAAATAGAGAATTAGATCATGTGATATGACTTATTCCATTTCTACTCTATGGGATCTTACGGAGCCTGTTCATGGATGACATGGTCGGGGTATGATCATAGAAAATATTCTCCTCAAGTGAACCAGCCTATCCTTCCTAGATAGGGGACTTACGTGTTGATTGGATGCGGAGACACCTTTGGTTGTGAATTCTAATGTGGCAGATCCAATTCTTTATCTGCATGGCCAAATCAATAATTCAAGTCACACACTCCCATAATCCGCCTTATTTTCTTTCGTAAAATTAACTTCAACTATTTGTATCAAAATACTTCGGAGTTGAAGAAAAGTATCCAAATGACATGTCTTATTTTACAATAACCCATGTTTGTAGCAATGAAATACCACAACCTACCCGATATGATATATGAGAATTAGAATTATCTTTCTCTATGATATGCCTTCCCTATAAAGGACCCGAAATACCTTGCTTACGTATCATTGGAAAGTGCATTAACATAAATACGGCGGTAAGCAGAGGCAGTACAAAAGTATGTAAACTATAAAAACGAGTCAAAGTGGATTGGCCCACACTAGCACTTCCACGCAATAACTCCACTAAAGGCGATCCTATTACCGGAATCGCTTCAGGTACACCTGTCACAATTTTGACTGCCCAATAACCAATTTGATCCCAAGGCAAAGAATAACCAGTTACACCAAACGATGCAGTCAATACAGCCAAAACCACACCTGTGACCCAAGTTAATTCGCGGGGTTTTTTAAATCCACCTGTGAGATACACACGAAATACGTGCAGGATCATCATTAGAACCATCATACTTGCTGACCATCGATGAACTGATCGGATTAACCAACCAAAGTTGGCCTCGGTCATTATGTATTGAACCGAGGAAAAAGCCTCTGTAACGGTTGGGCGGTAGTAAAAAGTCATAGCAAAACCTGTAGCGACTTGTACTAGAAAACAAGTAAGTGTAATTCCCCCTAAACAATAAAATATGTTGACATGAGGAGGAACATATTTACTAGTTATATCATCCGCAATTGCCTGAATCTCAAGACGTTCCTCAAACCAATCATATACTTTATTGAGATAGGTAACTAACCCGAGTCCCCCTCCGAGAACCGTATATGAAAATTTCATCTCGTACGGCTCAAGCAGAAACACACAAATTTTCAACGGATATTAGAAAAAAAAGGGTTCAAAACTTCATCAGCCACTGGATTGGGTCGATTTGCCTTGAAGATATGAAATAAGAAAAATCCAGAATTTATTCTTTGTGATGATAATGCCAAAAAATCTCAAGTTGGCTCATCTGTCTTCCTTTCTTTGCCTTATGTTGGTCATTAGAGGCCTCTTGACTTTTCTCTTCCCTATTTTGGATTTCTTTTTTTTTTTTTTGCGTAATGCGGATTTACTCTTGTTTTGTTTTACTAGTAAATAAATAAAGCAAAAATTCTAGTAGTTTTCTGATAGAAATTATCTTGTTGCGATCCTATGAATCAGTTCAATTAAAACCTTAGATTCATACTAGAGCCACGATGATTGAGTCTCAAGCTAAACAAAAGGCAAGGGTTCTTCGAATAAGAACCGCTTGATGATCATTTATTGAATCGGTGTAATAACTCGACAAAATCAAGAGAAAAAAAAAGTTGTCTTTTGGGCAAACAAATTTGGAAGGAAGACATTTTCTTTTTTTATTAAAAACTACTTGAATTTTTTTCAGTCTGGTTGCGAGGTCTGAATAGTGAGTATGAATCATAGTTCCATTTTTTTTTCTTGATCCACTCTATCTATTTCGTGTTCCAGATACTAGAATAAATAATAAATATCCGACGAATTAGAATCATCTTGATAGAGATAACAGGCCCTTTCTATGTATTATCAATAGGATCAATTCTAACAAGTCACACACTCATATTCCAGAGATACCGAAACAAAAAAATTCCACGGTCGAACTACCAGAATGTCTAGAAATGTAGAGCTTAAAGTAGAAAGGCTTTTTTGGATGGAAAAACTATGACTTCGTAGTTTTAGTTAGTAGAAACCTAATTCATTAAAATTCCGTCCAGTAAAACAGAAGAATTATAAATTTCTAAAATGATAGATAGGAATATCGCGAATAAAGCCATTGCGACCCCCATAAAAGGAGTAGTCCCCCAACCCGGAGCTACTTTCCCATATTCCGAATTCAAGGGTTTCAATAAACTACCTGCGCGAGTTCGTCTTGGCCCAGGTCTAGAACTATCTTCAACGGTTTGTGTAGCCATAAATTCTATTTAATCATTGGTGTTGACTTTGTATACTATTCCGTTGTAGTTGTAAATACACGATCTTTTCGTAGATCCATTGTAATCTTGAAATTCTATAAAAATGGAAACAGCAACTTTAGTCGCCATCTCCATATCTGGTTTACTTGTAAGCTTTACTGGGTATGCCTTATATACCGCGTTTGGGCAACCCTCTCAACAATTAAGAGATCCATTCGAAGAACACGGGGACTAATTGAAGTAAGAAGTCTCCCAGATGGGGAGACTTCTTACTTCAATGAAATTATTTCATTTTTTTAGTCGGAACCTTAGGTGGTTCTCGGAAGAAGATAGCGAAAAAAATTATCCCTAAAGTCGAAACTAAAAGGAACGTATAAACCAATGCTTCCATAGATTCGATCGTGGTTTATTTACAATTATAACTTCCACACCTATTCATTTGTCATTTGGGATCATTTCCCATATAAAGAAAGAAAAAGAGTCAAAGAAAGGATGGGAGATGTTTCCCATGTCAAATCAAAAAAGAGAGATGAAAGATACCATAGCAATGTGGTATCAGACTGCCTGTCTCCTTGTAGTTGGATCTCCAACTTTTTGGAATGTTCCAAATTCCACTTGAGCATCCAAGTCTGGATCAATACCAGCAAAAACATCTCGGAACAAGGTTCTAGCGCCATGCCAAATGTGTCCGAAAAAGAAGAGCAAAGCAAAGGTAGCATGACCAAAAGTGAACCAACCCCTTGGACTGCTGCGAAAAACACCATCTGATTTCAGAGTAGCCCGATCTAATTCAAAAATTTCCCCTAATTGGGAACGCCTCGCATATTTTTTTACAGTAGCAGGATCAGAATAACTTACTCCATTAAGTTCGCCACCATAGAACTCCACCGTTACGCCTACTTGTTCAACACTATATTTGGATTCTGCTCTTCTAAAAGGAACGTCCGCTCTCACAATTCCCTCTTCATCTACCAAAACAACCGGAAATGTTTCAAAAAAAGTAGGCATACGGCGTACAAAAAGCTCGCGCCCTTCTTTATCTCTAAAGACGGGATGTCCTAACCATCCAACAGCTATTCCATCCCCATTGTCCATTGAGCCTGCTCTGAATAATCCCCCCTTTGCCGGATTATTACCAATATAATCATAAAAGGCTAATTTTTCGGGAATTTTAGACCAAGCTTCTGATAAACTAAGATTTTCGGCTAACCCATCGCTAACTCTTCGATATATTTCTTGCTGAAAGTATCCCTGATCCCACTGATAACGAGTAGGCCCAAATAATTCGATTGGGGTAGTTGCTGACCCATACCACATAGTTCCGGCAACTATGAAAGCTGCAAAAAAAACAGCAGCGATACTACTGGAAAGTACAGTTTCAATATTGCCCATACGTAATCCTTTGTATAGACGTTGAGGCGGACGGACACTAAGATGGAATAGGCCCGCTAATATGCCCAATGTACCCGCAGCAATATGATGAGAAGCTATTCCCCCCGGAACAAAAGGATCAAAACCTTCTACACCCCACGCTGGATTTACAGCTTGTACTTTTCCAGTTAGTCCATAAGGATCGGACACCCATATCCCAGGACCATACAAACCCGTTACATGAAATGCGCCAAAGCCAAAGCAAGCCACCCCTGCAAGAAATAAATGAATTCCAAAAATCTTGGGCAAATCCAAAGAGGGTTTTCCCGTCCGCTCATCACAGAATATTTCTAGGTCCCAATATACCCAATGCCAGATAGCTGCCAAGAAACACAAGCCAGAAAACACAATATGCGCACCTGCCACACCTTCATAACTCCAAATACCCGGATTCGTTACAGTTCCTCCTGAAATACTCCAACCACCCCACGAATTGGTTATTCCTAAACGAGTCATGAAGGGAATGACGAACATACCTTGTCTCCACATTGGATCCAGAACAGGATCAGAGGGATCAAAAACCGCTAATTCGTATAAAGCCATCGAGCCGGCCCAACCAGAAACTAGAGCTGTGTGCATTATATGCACCGAAAGCAATCGACCCGGATCATTCAATACAACAGTATGAACACGATACCAAGGCAAACCCATGGAAATACCCCTTTAGCAAAGAAAAATAGACACGATGTCGCTTTATTTTATCGCATTGGAAAAGACTATCCATATCCTATGTACCTAACCCCTTTAGGGGATTCTGTGTCAGAAAGCGTGAATATTTATTTCATTCCATTAAAAATAAGAAGCCAATTCTGTTCGTAAGAAGAAAGAGAAGCAGATCTATTCTATACTCGATAAGTGCCAATATGCAATGGGTAGCTTGGCCTATTTGGAAAAAAAACGAAGAATAGATCCCTATCCCTCTTTGTTTATCATTCCAATCACCGATTCTTTTTTCTTTATTCAATCTGTCTTACCTTCCTTATAGATATAACCTTTCAATCTATGTATTATTTCAATCTACGTATTAATAGAATCCATAGTATTCATATAGAATAAGAAAAAAAAAAAAAGACAATAAACTGCGGATTCTTTCTTTCTCTTCCATTCTTACGTTTCCATATTAAAGTATAGTTTTCTTACTTAAATTTAATAATATTAATCTAATATGCCCATTGGTGTTCCAAAAGTACCTTACCGGATTCCCGGAGATGAAGAAGCGACTTGGGTTGACTTATACAATGTTATGTATCGAGAAAGGACACTTTTTTTAGGTCAAGAGATTCGTTGCGAGATCACGAATCATATTACAGGTCTCATGGTATATCTCAGTATAGAAGATGGAATTAGCGATATTTTTTTGTTTATAAACTCCCCAGGCGGGTGGTTAATCTCAGGAATGGCAATTTTTGATACGATGCAAACGGTGACACCAGATATATATACAATATGCCTCGGAATAGCTGCGTCCATGGCATCCTTCATTCTGCTTGGAGGAGAACCCACCAAGCGTATAGCATTCCCTCACGCGAGGATTATGCTTCACCAACCTGCTAGTGCTTATTATCGGGCAAGGACACCAGAATTTTTCCTAGAAGTGGAGGAGTTACACAAAGTTCGCGAAATGATCACAAGGGTTTATGCACTAAGAACAGGCAAGCCTTTTTGGGTTGTATCCGAAGACATGGAAAGGGATGTTTTTATGTCAGCAGACGAAGCCAAAGCTTATGGACTTGTCGATATTGTAGGGGATGAAATGATTGACGAGCACTGCGATACTGATCCAGTGTGGTTTCCAGAAATGTTTAAGGATTGGTAGTGGTCGCATTTCTTGTAAATTTATTTCAAACCTAAATTCAGGTTTTCTGCGATTTAATAGAAAATAGAAATACTTCATGATGATCAATCATCAGGTTAAGATCGATCTAAACCAATCCTTTTTTTCTATATACATACGACATGCCAACGGTTAAACAACTTATTAGAAACGCAAGACAGCCAATACGAAATGCTAGAAAATCGGCCGCGCTTAAGGGATGTCCTCAGCGTCGAGGAACATGTGCTAGGGTGTATGTGTGACTCGTTCAGATCATGAGTTCAAACAAATAAGACAATTTTGGAAGTATCCATGATCGGTACCAATGAATAGGATAGAGAAGCTCTATCCTAGATTTCTATGGTAATATGGAATTTCTGGTTTCCTTTGGTGCAAATCCAATCATCTAAATTGGAAATAAGAAGCAATTCCCCCATTGGTAGAGAATGGTTATCCATTAAGCGGAGGAAATAGTAATAAAAAGAAAAAGGCTTATGCTCCTTTATCTTAAAAGAACGGACTAACAGGGTCAGCTACTTAGCCAACTTTCATAATTAAATGCCGTCACTGTATGGATAACTCTTATTGTGAAAAGAGCTATTTACTCTATAATGGATAGGTAGAGCCAAAGAATGTGAACTATACAAGTTCACAATACCTTTTGATGAAATGAAAGAAAGGGCTCCGGTGTATAGAGAGGGCCTCACCGTTTAAAAGGGAACCATAGAAACGATGGAACCCACTATTTTTTTGAGTATCGTTAGAATTTGTTATTTCTATGCGAAATAACTGAAGGGAATAGAATAAAAAATCGTGGTTGGGAAGGTTACAGTAGCAAAAGCCATTGGAATTAATATTTTATATATCGGAATAATTCGTTTTGTTATTAATGGGAAAAAGGATGGCTAAAAGAAGAGAAATCATTAGTTATTCATTAAGGTTAATTTGATTCAATGACCAGAGTTCCGCGAGGATATATAGCTCGGAGACGACGAACAAAAATGCGTTCATTTGCCTCAAACTTTAGAGGGGCTCATTTAAGACTTAATCGAATGATTACTCAACAAGTAAGAAGAGCTTTTGTTTCCTCTCATCGAGATAGAGGCAGGCAAAAGAGGGATTTTCGTCGTTTGTGGATCACTCGGATAAACGCAGCAACGCGGATATATAAAGTATTCAATAGTTATAGTAAATTAATACACAATCTGTACAAGAAGGAATTGATTCTTAATCGTAAAATGCTTGCACAAGTAGCTGTATCAAATCCAAATAATCTTTACACGATTTCCAATAAAATAAAGATCATCAATTAAATGGATAAAAAAGTAATATACAGGAATAATTAAAACCGAATTCCCGGAGAGGGAACTCCGGGAAGATACAATAAATTAAGATTAAGTGGTAAGAATCAACGAGCATGTTGCAATAAATAAAAAAACTATTTATTCTTCCCCATTTTTCTTTCTTATAACAAACACAAGAATCAAAACTGGATTACTTTCCTTATATATAGGTCTGGCCCTTTCGAATAAAACATCAACAATCGGAACTTAAGTTCCGATTGTTGTTTCTTAAATTCTGGTTGGAGTTTCTTAAGTTTCGATTGGAATTGAACTTTTGCGTTAATTGAGGAATATGTCTATTTTTTCTGGGTCTAGGACCAGTAATTATTGAAATTGACTGGGCTTGAAATTGCTTCTCATTCTCATAGTTACGAAATGGTAAGAAAGATAAAATACGAGCCTGTTTTATAGCAAGAGTAATTAATCGTTGTTGTTTCAAGGTTAATCTATTTATTCGTCTCGATAATATTTTTCCTTGTTCACTAATAAATCGATTAATTAAACTCATGTTTCTATAATCAATTGGATCCCCCGGGCCAATCCGAGGACGCCTACGAAAAGGTTGTTTGGATTTACGAAAAGGTTGTTTGGATTTACGAAAAGTTTGCTTGGACTTACGAAAAGTTTGCTTGGATTTTTGAAAAGTTTGCTTGGATTTACGAAGGGGTTGCTTAGATTTATGAAAAGGTTGTTTAGATGTATACATGATTTATTCTTTATTAAAAAATTGGAAAAAAAATGGATTTCTTTATTTTATTAATTTTGGATCCAGAAGAAGTAGTCTTTCTTTGGTCCATATATTATTTGATTCATATATAGTATATGAATACCCTCTATACATATGAAATAATATCTACCTGAAATCAAATGAGTTGATTTGTATTTTGTATTCTATCTATGTTCTATATATTAAATCTGTTCTTTGGAAAGATCGAACACACGATGCTCCTATTTTTTTATTTCGCCATGAGTCGTATGCTTGCGACAATAACGACAAAATTTTTTGAATTCTAATTGTCCAGGTGTATTGTGGCGATTCTTTTGAGTACTATATCTAGAAATCCCCGTCGATTCCTTATTGGCACCTTTTCGAACACAACTGATACATTCCAAAATAAGTCTGATTCTAACATCTTTCCCCTTGGCCATGAACCTCCTTTCTTTTTTGGATTGACTTAACTTAATTCTTCTACTTATTCTTTTATTCTTCTATTTTGAATCCGAAGAAGAAGAATAAAATCCATTAGAATAAAAAATTTTGGAAATTCTTAAATTAAGTAATAAAAAATGGAGAAATAATTAAAGAATACAATCCTTGTCGAATTAGCAAGGATTTTGCTTCGAAATCCTTTCATTTAAGTAGCCAGCCCAGCCTCTTTCTATGCTCTGATTTCTGAGGCCTGACTTAGCTTGGATACCGCTTTTAATTGAATTTCTGTTTTCCAAAATGGGATTTACCGAATTTTTCATGACTCTGAGGTTCAACCCAATCCATCTTTTCTTTCTTTTTCCTTCCTATACTAAAAAAAAAGGATTGAAAAAGGGAAAATTTTCGTCATGTCACGAAGAATTCCTCGCATAGCAATAACTAGAATTAAAAAAAAGGGAATGACAAAGCATCTGGGAATAAACGATTAATTTCTATCAATAAACCTGCTAAAGCCCCAAACCATAGAGTACTTAGCACGGGTGCTACAGAGAGATATGTTTTTATATCCCGCATTGAAAATCCTCCTTCCTTATTGGAATACATATATGATCAGATACTCTTGCCCAAGATCTTTTGTATTTCTTTTGTTTATGCGAAATTCCTAACTAAAAAAACAAAATCAATATTCTATATAGAATGAACCGTATAGACGAGATTTTCCTATCCCTAAAAAAGAAAAAGATGACCTCTTCTTCCTATACATTACCAAGGAATAGTAATCTTTCTTTTATAGGTGAAATTAGATTCGATTTTAGATGTATACCATTCCTTGACTTGATTATATGAGACCAAAAAGAAGAAATGACAAGAAGGTTCTATATAGATAGAGAAAGAGAAGAAAATTACGATGTGGAAAACAAGACAGGAATTGTGTACAATGCCATTGTACAACAATTTGGAAAAGGGATGTAGCGCAGCTTGGTAGCGCGTTTGTTTTGGGTACAAAATGTCACAGGTTCAAATCCTGTCATCCCTACCTATTACTTCTTTCTTCTTTATGGGCAGTAGCGAGGAGATCAATTAAAGTGGGTATAACTTGAATTTGTGGATACTATACGTACGTGAGACACGTTAGGAGTAGAAAAGGGTTTTCTTTTTGAATGAAAGCGCTCTTAGTTCAGTTCGGTAGAACGCGGGTCTCCAAAACCCGATGTCGTAGGTTCAAATCCTACAGAGCGTGATTCCATCTATCTTATGTCGAAGCAGAGTAAAATAACTTAACAAAACAAAGTTGAATTGCAACTCCAATTTGACCTCCTCTCTGGTCTGGAGGAGGTCAATCAAAAAAGAAATATTACTCAATCAAAGATCCAACTGATCCCCACGCCTGTATTGCAAATACGCAGTCACGAATAATCCCGCTAAAGTAATAGGAATTAGGCCTAAGACGATTCCAAATAGAAAAACTTCAATCATTTCGATTTGTTCGAGGGGATAAAAAAAAAGAGGTACGATCTATCCCTAAATAGTAGTCTAAATTATCCACGAATCTCAATGACCAAGAAAAGAATTGGTAATTAGTGTGGAAAAGAGTCGTAGAATACCAGGAATCCAAAAGAAAGATTTTTCTTTTCTGACTTATTCATTCAATTCATTTCAAATAAGACGTATCTTGTTCAAACCAATAAATAGAGCTGGGGTTATAGTTAAAGCAGCCAGTAGAAAACCGAAATAACTAGTTATAGTAAGCATGAAAGGGTTAAATTCCATTTATTTTTTTACTACACTACATATGTTGGTAAAGCACTTACCTAAGTTATGGAAAATTCAGAATTCATCGGTTATTTTAGATAATACTAAAAAACAAGATCGAGTGAGATACAGAAGTGTAAAAGAGAATCGATTCATCAGATGCGACATGAGTCCCTAATTCCGAATCAAGAGATTTGTTGTGGAATCTGTCAGTTGAGTAAAGTAATAATATTAAGAACTAGATCATCTAACCCCATTGAAAAATGAAATTGGATTTTCGGGAGAATTTTGGAATAAAAGATAAATAAAGAATTGAAACGGTCGAATATTCCCCTATTCCTTCTTATTTTAACTGATTGTATTCCATATGGAATAAGAGGAGAAGAAAAGCATTCCACGACCCCCCGAGGGGCCCCTTAAAAAAAGGAAAGCTCCTCCTTGAATTTACTTTATTTTTATTCCTTTTTCGAACCCCCAACCAAAGTTGATTCGAAGACGAGTCACTTCAATTATCCTTTTAAGTTTTATCTTCTGTCTTTCCCTATTTCATCTCGTAAAGTTCCACTCTTGCAGTTTAGTCAAGAAAGTTAGACCTAATCCAACAAATAAGGCAAGGATTGGTTACGAATCTTGATTCTTCAAAGAATGTTTTCTTTCTTTCATAACAGATTATCTACTATTCGATTTTCTATTTATTAGATATTATGC